GAATTGATTTTCCTTGATACCTAACATAATGTATGAAAGGATCTTTGAACAACCATCGGACGGGCGGAAAATCATTAGAACCGACTTCTACAAGAGCTTTTATTTTTCCATAGAAAAAAATGCGTTCAAAAAGAGTTTCGGAAGATGTTGATCGTAAATGAAAAAATTGGTTACAAAGAAAAATGAAGATGGATTCGTATTCACATACATAAGAATTATATAGAAACAAGAATAATCTTTGATTCATTTTTGAAACAATGGAACTTGATTTCTTTGGAGTTGGAGTAATAAGACTATTCCAATTCTGATACTCATAGAGAAGGAAGCGTAATAAATGGAAAAAAGAGGCGTCTTTCAACCAGGAGCGAAGAGTTTGAACAACGATTTCTAGATGGATGGGGTAGGGTATTAGTATATCTGACACATAATTTAAATGTACAAAATTGTCTTCTAAAAACGGAAATAGTGAATGAATTGATCGTAAATTTTGAGATTTGCCTATTTCTTCTTTCCTTTCTAAGGAAGATACTAATCTTAGGGAAAAGGGAATTTCCCCAATAACTGCAAATCCCTCTGATATCATTTGCGAATATAAATTTTTGTTATGCCCCAACAATTGGTTTTGGTTTGAATCATTAGCAGAAATAAGCAAAGGATTCTGTTGAGACATTCGAGTAATTAAACGTTTCACCATTAGTGAACTGGATTTATTATCATAACCAAAATTATCCATCAAAATGAATCTATTTAAAACATGATCATGAGCCAGTGCATAAATATACTCTTGAAAGATAAGCGGATATAGGAAGTCCTGTTTCAAAAATTTATCGAGTTCAAAATATCGTAGAAATTCCCCCATTTGAAATTAGATTTGAACCAAAGATAGGCATAAGATACTTCTTGGATTATCAAATGATACATAGTGCGATACGGTCAAAACAAGGTAGTATAATAATAAAATAATATATACCTCGGAGACAGGTAAGCTCATCAACAGGCTCTCTATCCTCTTTTTTTTCATCTAATAGGTTTATGTTCGTTATAGGATAACAAGATGGTTAGAAATCTTTTATTTTTTAAACCCAATCGCTCTTTTGATTTTGGAAAGAATTATCTTTATCAATATACTGCTTCTTCTACACATTCCTCTCCAATGCATAAAATGCATAATGGAGAATAGCGACATAGTTAGGATTCATTAAAAAAAGGATAATCCACTCATAGGAGAAGCCGTTCCCGCATCAGGCACTAATCCATTTTTAACGTCTATCTAATTAGATCGGGTAATCATTCAAAGTTAAGAACAGAAGCCGGTTGCTTTCTTGTTTCCCTATAATTAGAGCCATAGGGCTCTATCCATTTATTCACTCGACCCAACTTTTAATTCATTTTGTTCCGCCCCGATCCAAGCCTTCAAACAAGTCTTTGTACCGATCCGGTAAGAATGCAATATTCTCAGAATTATCTATTGCTACGACATGCTATTTTTTCCATTCATTCCCTTTCAGGATCAGTCGTGGTCTTACAAACTCTACCGATGGTATGGACGAATCCCTTGCTTCATCCAAATGTGTAAACGCTACTAGCCGCACTTAAAAGCCGAGTACTCTACCGTTGAGTTAGCAACCCAAAAACCTAAAAACAATTAGGATGTGTAAATGTCAATACAGTAAAAAAAAATATAACTAAATTTGAGTGCCATGCCAAAATCAAACCATTTTAAACTAAGAATAAAAAATCTCAATTTTTAATCGCTTCTGAACTGAACATAAAAATGAAGAGATCAGATGCAAATAGACTAAATTTAAATATAATTCGAATTTAGAATAAGAATAGATATAAATGTACAAATGGATCAACCTCCCTTTCTTTTTTTTTTTTTTCACCCCAATAAAAAATTATTGTATCACAGCGAATTCAACGAACCCATCAATTGAATGAAGTAAAATAAAAAACCGAACCTATGGCACGAAAAGATTTATACTTATACACGATCAAATTATATTTGTTTGATACACTCTTGTCAATATAAATGTTACGAAAAGAATACAGTGGTGAAAACGGAAATAAAATAAATTAAATATTAACTCTAAGGACTGGTGTTGGATTGGCACTACATAGGTGCAAAAGGGTGTAGATAGTAGATCAAGGAATAAAAAAGTAGTCAAAAAAAATCCGAGTTATTCAATCAATATAAGTTGAGCGAATAAGCAAGTTTGATTCCGTGGTTATTATTATTTGTTAGTAGAGTTCCAACGAAAACCAGTCGATTGCAGATAATGGCATAATTTTATATTTCGAGATCCAATTTCTTCATCTAGTCCCGCGATTTTGGGAATATCCACCTTCTCTTTTTGTCGTTATATACCAATACCACTAGAACAGGGGATTCTATGGGAACAATACGAAAAGGCGGAGCATAGTAGAGAAGTAGAGAAAAGCTTATACTCTTTGTATTTCATTATTTTAATTTTGTTTGATTAAAAGGAAGTTCCGTAAAAACCTCTGCCTTCTTTGAAATATAATGAACAGTTCCTGTAGGTTGAGCGCCTTTTTCAAGGAAATATAGAATAGCAGGAACATTTGAATAAGTTTGATTCTTTATCGGATCATAAAAACCAACTTTCCGTAGATCTCTCCCCTCTCTTCGGGATCGAACATCAATTGCAACGATTCGATAGACGGCTCATTGGGATAGATGAAAATACCCCCCCTAGAAACGTATAAGAAGTTTTCTCCTCGTACGGCTCGAGAAAAAAATTCGAGGTTATGTCTATGTATAAAATTAGAATGGCAAATAGATCCCTAAAATCATCAAATCAATTAGACTATGATTAAAGATTTGAATTTTTCGTTTAGAAATGTAAAACAAAAAATTGTACTCATAACTCAAGTGGGATAACTCTCAAATAGCTCACAATCCCTAAGCTATTTCATTTTTTGAGTGGTCTCTAGCCCCCTTCTTGTCTCGTTTAGAATCTGTTTTATTCTTCAGATTTAGTTGTTGAGACAATGAAAAATGGTGTTTCCTTGTTCCAGGATCCTTTATCTTTTGTTTGAATCATTGGGTTTAGACATTACTTCGGTGATCCTTAATCCTTTCAAAATGGCAGCAACATACCTTTTTTATGATTTCTTTCTATCAAAGAATCATCAGAACGGTTGATTCACGCGTGTTCCACTTTTGATTGAAAAAGTTTTCCCAAGTTCAACAAATTTGACTTTTATTTTCGATTTAGATTTGAAACTTTCTCAAATTGAATCCTTTCAATTTCTATATAGAAGCTATATTTACGAAGTTGTTCAAACTTATTAATTGACACTAACCCTAGACCCTTACCCTTGAGAAATGAATCAATACTTTCTACTCGAGCTCCATCATGTAACTATAATTACCCCTTTTTTACATTACAACCCAAGAAAAAACTGATGGGTTCTAGTCGAGCAGAACAAAGGATGTCGAGTCAAGAGCACTTTTATTCATAATAAAATGGTGGATTATTACATCCACAGCTGATCATGTCCTTCAAGTCGCACGTTGCTTTCTACCACATCGTTTCAAACGAAGTTTTACCATAACATTCCTCTAGTTTGGAACTAGTATTTAATTGATTCAATTATGGAATCGTGAATAGTCATTAGTTCGATCGCTAAATAATAATAAATCTATACTTTTGTCCTTCTATATCTATAATAGAAATAGATATGAATGGGTAGTTAGTTTCTGAAAACGTCTCAGCACTAATTTTTGAATCCCATAGTTATCAAATAAATGGAAGAACTGTCACTGCAAGTAATTTAATCCCGGATATTCTATAATTGACGATTCCAATTTAAGTGATCATAAGTTTTTTTTTCACAAAATACAAACAAAGGCCGTTGTTACGGAAATAGAATGCTAACAATACATACCATGCATTATATTTAACTTGAGGTTCCATAAGTTTTCTGTAACCTTTCTAGACCCCCCCAAAAAAATTAAATTTACAAATTTAATAGAATGTATGAATAATCCCTCGCCTCAAATTTTACAACAATTTATAGAACTCTTAGACCCAAACAAAAAATGCCAAAAACTCGGTGCAAAGAAAACAGATCTGTTACATATGTAATTTACTTGATCGTTTGTTAATGAGATTCAGACGGATACATATATATGTATTTAAATTAAATATTAAAACGAAAATATATAGGATATGGTACCTAAATTAACTTCAATAGGAATAGCATAGGGGTGGGCATAGGCATACAATGAGAGTCTGTCCAACTTTTTTTATTCAAACTAGTGTGGTGTGGGGTCTATGTTCCCATCTGACCTAGATAACAAAACAACTAGATTAAGTAGATTAAGTTACATCTCTGTCTCATTCAAACGCAATTCAGTTTGAGAAAAAAATATTCTTCTCTGAATCAGAGAAGAATAAGTAAAAATGATAAACAAGAATAATATTCTAGCCACTACTCCACTCTTAAATTCAAATTAAAGATCTTAAATAGAGTCTTGTTCAAAAAAGCAAGAGTTTTCAGGATATAACGGGTGCTCTGGGACGGAAGGATTCGAACCTCCGAATAGCGGGACCAAAACCCGTTGCCTTACCACTTGGCCACGCCCCATTTAAATTTGAATTCTGCACTAATAAACACTAATATGAGTGTTGGTTATTCGTCAATTCCAATGCAAATACATATATTGTTGATAGGATTTTGCTACGTGTAGATATAATATAGAATTAAACTGGACTTGATTGATCATTACATATAATTTAATTAAGATATTGTATTGTATAAACGTATGATTTCTTATATTCTCTTTTTAGAATTGAAGGCTTTTGATTGGGTGAGTGGGTTGAAAGGATTTTTTGGTCTACTTTACTTTCTTCATTAATTTTTGCCTTATATCAATAAGATATCAATAACTCAATCAAAATACAATTATCTCCAAGAAAAAAATCTTTGTTATGCTTAATATTTTTAGTTTGATCGGTATCTGTCTTAACTCT